TTTCAGCTACTACAATAGTGTATTCCATGGCCCCCTCTTCATGGAAAGTAGTTACTACTTGAGCCACGGAGGATGCTCTTTGACCGATAGCTACATAAACACATATTACATCTTGCCCTTTTTGATTGAGAATTGTATCTGTGGCTACTGCTGTTTTGCCAGTCTGTCTGTCCCCAATAATTAACTCTCGCTGACCGCGCCCTATGGGGATCATCGAATCGATAGCAATAAGCCCTGTTTGAAGGGGTTCATATACAGAACGCCTGGAAATTATACCCGGAGCAGGAGATTCAATTAAGCGAGATTCCGAAGCTACAATTTCGCCTCTCCCATCAATAGGTTTAGCCAGAGCATTTATAACACGACCCAAGTAAGCCTCGCTCACGGGTATCTGAGCAATTCTTCCTGTTGCTTTTACAAAACTTCCCTCTTGTATCATCAACCCATCGCCCATTAATACAATCCCAACATTTTTGGATTCCAAATTCAGAGCAATACCCCTAGTCCCTTCTGCAAATTCGACTAATTCACCTGACATTATTCCACCAAGACCTATAATACGAGCAATCCCATCCCCCACTTGAATTACGCGACCGATATTCTCAATCCCTACTTTCCTATTATATTGTTCAATACGTTCGCGGAGAATTTTATGAATTTCGTCGACTCGAAGGGTTGCCATTAGTGTTTCTTGACTCTTTTTTTCGGAAGCAAGGGGAAAAATAATGCCTAAATTCTAAACGAAAGTAGAAGTTCAAGGCCTAATTAATTTAATTATTTCTTCGATTCTATGGCCCCGAGAATGCCAATATTAGCACGAATCGTACGGAAATGTAACTCGGTATTCAAACAACTATTCAGAGTTCCTAGAGCTCCTTGTACGGCCTGTTGGAAAACCCGTTGTCGGACCTGATTCATCGCCCTTTGTTTTTCAAAATAAAGGATTTCGTTTTTAGACTTTTCTAATTGTTCCAAACTAATAGAAGTAGCATTAATCAAATTTGCTTTTTCTCGTTCTATCTCAGAATATCCATTCATTCGATACTCATCTGCTTCTAGTTCGACTTTCTGTAATCGAACCCGAGCTTTTTCGAGCTGCTCAATGGTCCCTCTACGCAATTCTTCCGAATTTCGAATAGTACTCAAGATTCTCTGTTTTCGATTATCTAATAAATCTTTTAATGAAAGTAGATTATCTTGCTATTAAGTTTACAATTTTTATGATCTCTTCCCGAACCAAACATGAATCTTTCGATTCATTTGGCTCTCACGCTCCTTTTTTTTCTTTTTTTGCTATAGCTATTTCCATATCTTTTTTTTTTATTTTATGTAATGAGCCTATCCTCTATCTTCTCTTTTCTGTTTATATTTCAATATACCGAAACCCATATTAAGAATATAAGACTAGATAAATATTAAGAGGACTCTTCCGCCTAGATAAAAATCTATCATGGTCAGCAAAGTTGTTTCTTTATTTGTATTTGCCCTTTAGTTAATAATTTCAATTTCATTAAGAAAAACTAACTAAATAAATGGAAAATGAAAATTGATAGAATTCTTTTTTTTCTTCAAATCCAAAAAATTTCTCTTTTTTTTTATACATAGGTCGTCGATTCGGCATTGGATAAAAAAGGGCAGGGTGCCCTTCTAGTAAATAGTTCAAACCATTTTATCGATATGAGTGTTTTATATCAGATAAATTCTACATTAGCTATTTCCCGTTTAAAGCATTTCGGTACTAATACTAATATAGTTGTAGAAAGAGTACCCCTTTTTGCCTGGACTTCAAGCAGTTTAGCTTTAACCGTGTTAATGGTCTCACATTATTGGTCTATAGAGAATCAAAGTTGATTTACCAATGAGTCGCGAAATGCTATGGTTCTTCCATATGATTTCTGAATTTATTCAGAAGTAATTCGTCGAGATCGTGCACCTTTTTCTTATTTATCCAAAAAATACTAAAAAATATTTTAAAGTGCAGCCGGATAGATCCAATCTATTCTTGAAATAGACAACTCGCACACACTCCCTTTCCAAAAAAAATCAATACACCAACCACTACAGTTAGATTTATTAGATTTGTTGCTAAAATATCGGTATTAAGCCCGAAACTCCCAGCGGATGGCCAGTGAGCTAAAAAAACGAAAGAATGGGTTACATTTTTCATATGCTCTCCTCTTATAGATAGGACGAACAAAGAGCAAAGTTTTTCGATCACTTACTTCGCTCGCCCTTTTTTGATCGGTTTTTTTAATGTAATTTTTTTTAATGCAAATAGATTCAATCTAATAATTTCTTTTAGATTAAGTCTTAGGTCTCGTTTGACCTGTGAAAGACTCCTTTGTTGAAATGTTCCAAAAATTCCTAAAATAAAAGGAAAAAGACTTTCCACTGTCCTAAACTAAGGACGGGAAGGAAGAAGGCGAGCATATCCTCTAAATTGATCATCCTCAAATCAGCCCTTCCTGGGGTGGGGTATTGTCTGTCCCGATAAATAGGTAATTCCAGGAGTAATAAATAGGAGTAAAGTATTGATATAATTGGAATTGCAGAAGCAAATACCAATTTACTAAAAAAAGAAAAAAGTATCTAATCTAAAGGACTCATTTTCTTTTTTAGGATTAAACAAAAGGGTTCGCAAATAAAAGCGCTAGTGCCACAACTAGTCCATAAATTGTTAAAGCTTCCATAAAAGCTAGACTAAGCAATAAAGTACCTCGTATTTTACCTTCTGCTTCTGGCTGTCTCGCAATACCTTCTACAGCTTGTCCTGCAGCAGTACCTTGACCAACTCCAGGCCCAATAGAAGCAAGCCCTACGGCCAATCCAGCAGCAATAACGGAAGCAGCAGCAATTAGTGGATTCATGGTGAGTTCCTCGTGTCAAAAAAAAAAGAAATGGTTAAGGATACAATCAACCAAGAAATTCTTACTTCTAAGCTCTATTGGGGAGAAGTAACTAAAAAGTACAAATTGAAATGATAATCTGAATTGTCCGAACTACTTCGAGATCTCATTTTTAGTTTCTAATCATTAGAGGTTTGTGTAAATCCATATGATTCTCATTATTCTATTTCTCTTTCTTTCCAACCAACCACTCTTTCATTCCATTCTTCTTTCTTTACTCTTCGATATCCTTGAGTTCCTATTTTTTCCCCTATCATCTAATCCATAATAAAATAATCCATAATAAAAGACGAAATAGAGGAAGAACCCCTATTGAAATCGACCTAATCCAAATCCAATAGGAATTAAATCAAGATATACAATTGATAACAATATGCTGCATAGAACTGGATATGGAATCCAATTCCATATAGAGGGAATTCGATATATCGGATTAGATAATGAATCTAACTTAGGAATATATAATATCCCATATACATTTGTTTCTTCTATTTTGCGTATTTTCTCATTTTCTATTGATGAATCGGATTCTAAAATCATTCCTTAAAAACCCGCACAAAAGATGACTGGACTTATAGACATTAAGGATATAGATCTAGCCTGACTCCGCCCCCCTTAATGCATATATACTTTGACAATTCCGTAATATAGTCTATTCTCTCTCCTACAACTCTAGGTTGTATATTCATACGCATTTCTAACTATTTAGTTTTCCAACCAAGCGGATTATCTGGAACCATGCATGAATTGAGCTAAGCTAAAAAAAAAGACTATTTTGAAAACTAGTCAATTCAATGATGACCTTCCATGGATTCACCTATATAGGCTGCGGCTAACGTTGCAAAAATAAGAGCTTGAATACCGCTTGTAAATAATCCAAGAAACATGACCGGTATAGGGACTACTAAGGGGACTAAAGAAACAAGAACAACAACGACTAATTCATCCGCCAATATATTCCCGAAAAGTCGAAAACTAAGCGATAATGGTTTTGTGAAATCTTCTAGGATGTTAATTGGTAAAAGAATTGGAGTTGGTTTAATATATTTCTCGAAATAACTCAATCCTTTTTTGCTAAGACCCGCATAAAAATATGCCGCTGATGTGAGTAAAGCTAAAGCAACAGTAGTATTTATATCATTCGTGGGTGCTGCTAATTCCCCATGGGGTAACTGTATAATTTTCCAAGGTAAAAGAGCACCCGACCAATTCGAAACAAAAATAAAAAGGAACATAGTTCCAATAAAGGGAACCCAGGGACCATATTCTTCTCCAATCTGAGTTTTGCTCAAGTCTCGAATAAACTCAAGCACATATTCGAAGAAATTCTGACCGTCGGTCGGGATGGTTTGTGGATTCCGAACAGCTATGATAACTGAACCTAGCAAGATAGTAATTACGACCCAAGAAGTGATGAGTACTTGGGCATGAATTTGGAAACCTCCTATTTGCCAATAGAAGTGTTGGCCTACTTCTACACCCGATATATCATATAACCCCTTGAGTGTTTTAACGGAACATGGTATAATATTCATATTGTCCTCTGATAAAAATTGAACTTCAAAAAAGGAATTCTTTTGATTCAACCATCTCTTTCTCAACTCAGCAACTTGAAGTATTAATCTTATATTTAGGATACCAAGAAATCACATCAGATGATAATATATATCAATACCCTCTAATATATATCAATATTCCCCTTCTTTTATCTATGCAAAATATGCAAAACAAAAAAGAATAGTAAGTGATCCCATAAATCTACGCAGTTACCCAAGAATGAACTATTCTTCTTAATCAACGATTTCTTATATAGAGAGAACGGCCCTCACAAATTGCAAATACTAATTTGTTAAGAATCAATCGAATTGAAGTCATAGTGTCATCGTTGGCTGGAATCGATATATTTGCGAGATCTGGGTCACAATTTGTATCGACTAAAGAAATAGTAGGAATCCCCAAAATGGCACATTCCCGAAGAGCTATATACTCTTTTTGCTGATCAAGGACGATCACAATGTCCGGCAACCTCGTCATATATTTGATCCCGCCGAGATATCTTTGCAAGGTAGATAATTTTCTCTTCAAGATTGCCACATCTCTTTTTGGGAGATGGTGGAATTTTCCCATCTTTTCTTCTGCTCTTAAGTCTCTAAATTGAGAAAGTCTAGTTTTCGTAATCGACCAATTCGTTAACATACCACTGAACCACTTTTTATTAACATAATGACAACGAGCCCTTATTGCAGCTGATGCTACTAAATCCGCTGCTCTTTTTTTGGTACCAACAATTAAGAAGCTTTTTCCCTGACTTGCTGCATCAAAAACTAAATCACAAGCTTCTGATAAAAAACGAGCCGTTCTAGCGAGATTTGTAATATGAGTACCTTTACGCTTTGCCGAGATGTAAGGGGCCATTTTAGGATTCCATTTCTTAATACCATGACCAAAATGAACTCCCGCTTCTATCATCTCTTTCAAATTGATGTTCCAATATCTTCTTGTCATTTTTTCCACACTTCCTTTTGATTTTTTCTTTTTTTTTTCATCCTACCATTCCATTACGGAATTTATTTCTTTTTTTTTTGAAAATTAAGAAAGAGCCGAAATAGCTTGAAATAAATAATAATTGTTCCGATGTAACCTTCCACTGAGAATTGGCCATTGATACATGGTATAAACGTAACCTTAATGAATTAACTGACTTCTTTTACTTATTAAAATAAAATGAATAAAATGAATAAAAATAAAATAAAAATCTAAAATCTGACCTGTTAGTGTTCTAAGGTCAAAAGTCTAGTTTAAATAAAAAAATCTGCTTTATGTATCCTTAAATCGTATAAATGGGGGTAAATGGGGGTTCTGATGTCTCATAGAAATTGTTTGTTACATCAGAATCAGAAGAAACTAATTCTGTATGGAGAAACAAAATATCTCTCATTTCCGACGCGAATAGATTTTTTTTTTGAATTTCGAAATAAAGGTTCTTGTCTTGTGGGGAATGATGCACAAATTTTTGGAATCCGGTACCAACAGGTATAATCCCCCCCAGAACTACGTTTTCTTTCAGGCCTTTCAACCAATCAATACGACCTCGTAGGGCAGCTTTTGCTAAAACTCGAGCAGTTTCTTGAAAACTTGCTTCAGATATGAAACTTTGGGTATTCAGGGAAGCCCTTGTTATTCCCAATAAGATTGCCCGATAATAGACCGATTCATCCAAAGCTCGTCCTGCTCGTTCTGCTCGTAATAGTCCGATTAATTCCCCAGGTGAAAAAACATTAGACATTCCATCTTCGGAAACCCGCACTTTTGATGTTACTTGGCGTATAATAATCTCTATATGTCTATTATGGATCTGTACCCCTTGGGATCGATAAACCTTTTGGATCTTATTAACCAAAGAGATACGACTTTGGGCTATGGTTAGCTCAGCTCCAATCAAGAATCCCCAGGGGACCCCAAGAATTCTTGGTATACGCTCATTCCAATCCTCAATTCTCCTTTCGAGATTCGGCGATAGTGAATCAATTGAACGCGCTTCAAAGATTTGTTCTACTTTTGGAAGACCTTGCGTTATGTCACTAGATCTCGATTTTTCATATATAAACGTAACTAACCTATCTCCTTTGTAAAGGATTTCTCCATAATGACCATGAACAGTTGCTCCTGTAGTGGCCAAATAAGGCTTAGCTGCTCTTATAACAAAGGAATCAATATTAACAATGAAAATTTGACCAGATTTTTTTATGTGCGATTTAAATAGACATACATTTTCGCAAATAAATTGTCCAAGGTGAATTATTGCCGATGTCTCCTCCCAAGAATCATGATGGAGAAAGTGCCAATTCAAATGGAATGGATCCAACATGATGTTACTATCGAAATTCGAAATCCTTTGATTTTCATCTATTAAAGAGTATTTAAGCCCTTGAAGTACTTGGAGGGTTTGTTTCAAATTGTCAAGGAACAAATATTTTTTTAACAGGATCTGATTATGCGTTAGTAAATAGTAAGATGAAGAAAAATTCGATATACTAGGTACAATAGCGGCTAAGGGCCCAAAAATATCTCGAATAGGAATTCTAGGATTCGATTCTTTTACCGCATTGGGATATTTCGAATTCTTGAATAAACCAATTCGAGAACAGTTGGATGCCGACAAAATCATCAAAGATTGGTATTCTTTATTTCGATTCAACAAGGTGCCAATAGCTTCTTGATGTTGGCTAAGTGATTGAATCTTCGCCTTGGAATAAAAGGAATTGGTGCGATCTAACCTATTATTGGGAATCGGTCCTGCACTTGTCCTATCATACCTTCTTCGTGTATACGAAATAGTGGACTTGACTAACTCAATTCTTAGGAAATCGCGAATCAGATCATTTGCTCTTACCTCAACAAGGGAAGCACGAGCCTCCTCTTTTTCTTCTTGTTCCCAATTCACTACTAAGCAAGTTCGAACAAATTGACTATTCGTATGATAAATTCTTTGAGTTAACTTGCTATTTTCATGAGAAATAAAATTGACAAGTCGAAGTTGGAAATTATCCTCTTCTTGCAAGAGATCTTGCGGGAAAAGTGTTGCTAAATTTCTCCCTTCGTCCATTTCATATGCGACTGCAGGTCGAACCGAAACAAAATACTTTTCCTTGCTCTTGAGAATTTTTTTCCGTTGAACATAGACCCAATTTTTCCTTTTTTTTGATTCCTTAGAATCTTTCTTTTCTCTTTCTGGTGGTATCAAACTACCACCTAATATCTTATCCGCCTCTTCAGGAAAATGAATATCTCCGGAAAAGATTTTGAGTTCCGTATGGCTTTTTTTTCTCTTCACTCGGACCAATCCACCTAGTCGACTTCTTGTATTTTTTGTGAGTTGTGTATCCACTCCAATGATACTATTATCAAGTACCTTTAGGGATGAGGATCTCGGCAAGATATGCAGTTCTTGAAGAATGAAAAAAAACCGATCTAGTTCTTTTTGGTATTTTAGACTAAATTCTTTTGTTCCTCGATGCTCAATCAAACCCTCTTTTTTTAAGATGGAATCTTCCTCTGGGCTCCCGTATTCGTCCTCTGAGTCTTCTTCTGAGTCTTCCTCTAAAGTCCCATATTCGTCCTCTGAGCCTTCCTCCGGGCTCCCATATTCGTCCTCTGAGTCTTCCTCTAGAGTTCCATATTCGTCCTCTCGGGTTCTATATTCGTTCTCTGGGCTCCCATATTCGTCTTCTGAGTCTTTCTCTCCAGTCCTATATTCATCCTCTAGGATCCCATATTCGTCTTCTAGGGCTTCATATTCGTCCTCTAGGATCCCATATTCATCTTCTAGGGTTTCATATTCGTCCTCTCGAGTCCTATATTCGTCTTCTAGGGTTTCATATTCTTCCTCTCGGGTCCTATATTCGTTCTCTGGGCTCCCATATTCGTCCTCTGAGTCTTCCTCTCGAGTCCTATATTCGTCCTCTAGGGTCCTATATCTAAATTTAACAATTCCTGAACCCTTTTTATCTTTTCTGTATCGTGGATCGTCAAAATAAGCAAAAATAGTATTTCTACGTAAAACACCCATAAAGGGTATTTCAATCGAAATCCCCAAACAGGATATTAGTTCTTTCTCTTGTTCTTGATGATATTGTAATGGAATGACGAACCCATTTCTTCGCTTTTTCGCCAACAAATCCGAATTATCTTGAAGAATAGAAGGATAGACAAAATTCCAATGGCCATTGGACATGATTCGATCCGGCGTTGAATAATCAAGAATTTCCCTATCTTTTTTACCAAAAGTATCCAACAGTCTATGTCTTACTTGATCATTAGCCATTGAGAGGTCAAAGAGATATCTTCCGTCAACAGAAAAAGAATAAGTATTCATTTGATCTTGATCCTTGTGGAGCGAAAAAGACGCTATACTGGATCTGCACATACTTACTGACAATATCCATAAATGGCTTGTTTTTGGTAATCGACGAAGATTACCATATTGATATTCGGGCGCATGGTAAACATCAGTACTCCAGTGCATTTCCCCGTCTGATTCGGAATAAATATGCTTTTGTACTTTTTCTTTAAAATGCAAAGTGGACGTTCCGGCACGAATCTCCGCAATTACTTGTTCGGATTCTACATATTGATCATTTTGCACTAGAATCAAGCTTTTTGAGGGAATATTCACACTATATAGAATATCCTGACTCTGAATAGTTACATGCAAGTCTATATAACATAGAAAAGCAGGCTGCCCATGACGGGTACGTGTGGGGTGAACCAAATCTTCATTGAATTGGATTTTTCCATTCGAAGGGGATCGTACAAGGTCGGCAGTACCCCCTGTGAATACTCCGCCAGTATGAAAAGTTCTTAATGTTAGTTGAGTCCCTGGCTCCCCAATTGATTGACCTGCAATAATACCTACGGCTTCCCCCAATTCGACCAGATCGCCATGAGTGGGACTCCGACCATAACATAATTGACAGATCCAAGATGTGCTCCGGCAAGTAAAGGGGGTTCTAATATATATTGGTTGTGCTCGAAATGGTTGTGCTCGAAAGGCAGTTATGAATCGATTGACTAATCCAATTCCAATATCTTGATTTCGAGCGGCAATGCATCGTGAACCAATATATATATCGTCTGCTAATACACGACCAATTAGTGTTTGGACAAAAAGTTTTTCCGTCATCCCATTTTGAGGACTCAAAGAAATACCTCGGATAGTACCACAATCTCTTCTACGCACAATAATATGTTGAACTACTTCAACAAGTCTACGTGTAAGATATCCAGCATCTGCTGTTCGTACAGCAGTATCTACAACCCCTTTGCGGGCTCCGTAGCAGGAAATTATATATTCTGTCAAAGAAAGTCCCTCGCGTAAATTGCTTTGAATAGGTAAATCAATCATTTGTCCTTGAGGATCCGCCATTAATCCTCTCATACCTACTAATTGGTGTACCTGAGATGCATTTCCTCTGGCTCCTGAAAAAGACATTAGATAGACTGGATTAGAAGGATCCGTTATCCGAAAATTCGAATTCATTTCTTGTTTCAAATATTCACTTGTAGCATACCATATCTCAACGGATTGGCGTAATTTTTCTACCGCGTGTACAGCCCCATAATAATAGTGTTTCTCCAAAAGAAAACTCTGTTGTTCCGCGTCTTGCACTAACCATCCCTTAGATGGTATTGTTAAAAGATCCTCGATTCCTAATGAAATCGATGTAGTAGTGGCTTGATGAAAGCCCAGAGTCTTTATTTGATCCAGTATATGGGATGTATATCCCATTCCGAAATGATCTATTAATCTGCTAATAAGTCGTTTCATAGCAGTTCCGTCTATCTCTTTATTATGAAAGACCAGATTGGCCCGTTCCGCCATACATAAGTACCCCCTTTTTCGGCTGAGTAGGATTCGACAATTGCTGAGTAGGATTCGACAATGGGCCTGAGTCAGTGATTCGAAAATTTAATTAACTTCCTTTCCTTAATCTCAATCTGGATTCGCGCGGCAAAAATGATGATACTAGCGAAATCGGAATGCCCCCCGAAAGGGAGGGGCATCGCCGAATCTAACTTCCTTGTTTAGATAGTGTATGAATAGGCCTGACTAAATCCTTGTATGGCTTCCTCTATTTCTCTATAAAAAGAAATATGACCAAGAGTGCTTCGAATGTATATAGAACGGATTTCTTTTTTTCTATTTCCCACTATTAGATAGTGGGCATAAATCTCATGATAAGTCCCCAAAGATTCATATTGAACTTCAATCGGAACTTCTCTTGACCCAATGACGCGTTGATCTAGTTTCCATCGGAGCCACAAGGGACTGTCTAAACTGATTCGTTTCTGTCTATAAGCTCCCAGTGCATCATAGGAATTAGAAAAATGGGGTTCTTTATCTTTTGTATACTTATAATTATTATTATTGTAATTTACTTTTTGATTTGGATAGTTTCCGCAACTATTATATCTATTTGCACAAATACCCCGACGGTTTCCAATCGTTAATACATAAAGTCCGATAAGCATGTCTTGGGTCGGTACGCAAATAGGATCCCCAATAGCGGGAGATAGGAGATTCATATGAGAAAACATAAGTAAACGGGCTTCCGCCTGAGCTTCCAAGGATAAAGGTAGATGAACAGCCATTTGATCCCCATCAAAGTCCGCATTGAAACCCTTACACACTAATGGGTGTAAACAAATAGTACGCCCCTCCACTAAAGTAGGTTGGAAGGCCTGTATGCCTAATCTATGCAGGGTAGGTGCTCTATTCAACAGTACAGGATGTCCCCGCATAACTTCTTGAAGTATTTCCCATACAATGGGTTCCTTTTCCCAAATTTTCCTTTTAGCAATCCTGACATTAGAAGTAGCGCGTTTCGTGATTAAATCGCGAATTACAAATAGCTGAAAAAGCTTTATTGCTATCTCTAGAGGTAATCCACATTGATGTAATGAAAGCGAAGGACCCACAACAATGACAGAACGCCCCGAGTAATCGACCCGTTTTCCAAGCAGAGTCTCGCGAAACCTTCCCTCTTTACCTTCAATTACATCTGAAAGTGATTTGTATACTTTATTGTGACCATCCCTCGTTGGTTGCCCGCGGGACCCACTATCAAGAAGTGTATCCACGGCTTCTTGTACCAATTTTTCCTGGCACATTACTAAATCTGCTGGCGCTAATTCACTTCTTTTTAATAGATAGGCAAGGTTGTTGTTCCGACGAATAACTCTCTTATAAAGTTCATTAATATCCGAAGTCACTACTTTATCCCCAGACCTATAAACAATGGGTCTCAATTCGGGAGGAAGAACTGGTAATAAGCACAAAACCATCCATTCTGGTTCTACATTTGTTTGAATAAAATGTTTCGCCAATTGCATGCGTCTAATCAAAAAAACTTTTCTTATTCGTCTTTTTCTATCTTCCCATTCATCTCCACTATACCCCTCGTCTTCTAATTCCTTCCATTCGACCAAGGAATTCTCTATAATAATTCGCAAATCCAAATCTGCTAATTGTTCTCTAATAGCACCTGCTCCTGTCGCAATTTCCCGATTTCGAAATGTTGCAAAGCCTGGGGTAGAAAAAAAGGGAGAAATGCTGTGGTTACAGGATGCAATTTCATCTTCGAATAAACCTCGTAATCGTAAGAAAGTAGGTTTTTTAGCGCTGGGCCTAGCAAAAGAGAAATCGCCGTATACTAGGCCCTCCAATTTCTTAAGGGGTTTATCTAAAAGGTTCGCGATATAACTAGGAAGACCTTTCAAATACCACACATGAGTCGCGGGACATGCGAGTTTGATGTATCCCATTTGATATCTTCGTATCCGAGAATCAACAAATTCTACCCCGCATTTTTGGCAAAACCTTTCCTCCTCGTTTTCAGCTCCGCTCGCTCGAGAATTTCCACAAGCACAAATTCCGCTTTTTATGGGTCCAAAGATTCTTTCGCAAAACAATCCATCTTTTTCTGGTTTATCGGTTTTATAATGAAAAGTAGAGGGCCTTGTGACTTCGCCAACGACTTCCCCATTAGGTAGGTTTTTGTTAGCCCAAGCCTTTATTTGTTGAGGGGAAACGAGTCCAATTTGAAGTTGTTGATGTTTATATTGGTCAATCATAAATAAGAAAAGAATTTATATTTATTCCGATCAAACTTCCTCCCTATTAACCTGGAAGTTCTTCTCAGATACAAGGAAATGATTCAGTTCTAGAGCCAAAGATCGTAGTTCTCGAACGAGCACTCGAAAAGATTCTGGAGGATACTCGTGATTAGGTACTCTTTTCCCCCAGATCGTAGCATTAAGTATTTCTTGGCGAGCTATAAGATGATCAGATTTATAAGTAAGTATCTCTTGTAAAATATGAGCAACACCAAATCCTTCTAAAGCCCAAACTTCCATTTCTCCTACTCGTTGTCCCCCTTGCTTGGCTCTTCCTCTAACGGGTTGTTGTGTAACAAGTGAGTAGGGCCCAGTAGAACGTCCATGGATTTTCTCATCAACTTGATGAATTAATTTTAAGATATAGGACTTCCCTATTAGAACAGGTTGTTCGAAGGAGTCTCCTGTTCTTCCATCAAATATTCTGCTTTTTCCCGGGTACTCGGGTTCAAATACCCATGGATTTTTTGTTTGTTTACTGGCTTCATATAATTCTGAAAACACAAGTTTTCTTGAAGCCTCTTGCTCATATCTCTCATCAAAGGGTGCTATTCTATAATGTTTCTTTAGCAGATCCCCGGCTAATCCGAGCGAGCTTTCAAATATTTGTCCCACATTCATTCGTGAGGGTACTCCTAAGGGATTGAAGACCATATCAACAGGTGTTCCATCTTGCAAATAGGGCATATCTTGCCTGGGCAAAATTTTGGAAATGATCCCCTTATTCCCGTGTCTTCCGGCTACTTTATCCCCAACTTTGATTTCGCGTTTCTGTAAAATATATACACGAACCATTATGTCTAGGGGGTCCCTCTGGATCCATTTCACATCGATAACGCGCCCTCTTCCACCTATAGGTAGTTTGAGAGAAGTTTCTTTTGAAGTGGATACCTCAAGGCCAAATATGGCCCGTAATAACCCAGCTTCCGCGATATACGAGGATTCGCTCGCTATCTGAGGCGTTAATTTACCTACTAAAATATCGCCAGTTTCTACCCAGGATCCCAACCTAACAACTCCATTTCTGTCCAAATTGCGGAGTAAATGTTCTTCTAGATGTGGTATTTCTTTAGTAATTTTTTCAGCGGAGCCTTGGCTTGTCGTATCCGTCTGAATTTCATATTTTCGGATGTGAAAAGAAGTATAAATATCCTCATATACCAAACGTTCGCTAATTAGTACTGCGTCTTCAAAATTGTAACCTTCCCATGGCATATAAGCTACTAATACGTTTTTTCCTAAAGCAAGTTCCCCACCAACTGTAGCAGCTCCCTCCGCTAAAATTTGTCCTTTTTTAATGGATTTACCCCACAGAATCCGAGGTTTTTGGTGCATACAAGTATTTTTGTTAGAGCGCCGATGGGTAACTAAAGGAATACTTATAGTCTTCCCACTACTTGATAAAAGGATCTTGTGACTATCAGTAGAAATGATCTTTCCCTCGCGTTCGGCTATAACGGAAACCCTCGAATCTAGAGCTGTTTGGCGTTCCAATCCAGTTCCAACAATGCACTTCTCGGACCGAGAAAGCGGAACTGCTTGGCGCTGCATATTAGAACTCATTAAAGCCCGATTCGCATCATTATGCTCAATAAAAGGAATGAGAGAACCTCCAATAGAAAAATATTGGAAAGGAAAAATACTTCTAACATGAATCTGTTCCCATGCAATAGTCAGGAATTCTTGACGGTATCTAGCTGGAACAACCTGTTCTTCCTGAATACCCTGATTCAAGGACAAAGAATTTCCTGCTGCTATCATATAATATTCATCTCTATTTGGTGATAAATAAACCACCTGTCTCTCTTTTTTTTCTTTTGCTTTCTCAGATATTTCATAAAAGGGACTCTCTATGGACCCCCACCAGTGGTCAATTCTCGCATGAATAGCTAAGGATCCAGTAAGTCCAACATTGATTCCTTCGGACGTGTCAATTGGACAAATACGCCCATAGTGACTCGGATGAATATCTCGGCTCCGAAAACTTGCAGTTCTCCCCGTCAATCCTCCAGGACCCAAACAACTCACTTTTCGCCCATGAACAGTTTGTGTCAATGGATTGGTTTGATCAAAAACTTGAGATAAGGGGTATGTGCCAAAAAAGGTCTCATAAGTAGTTATTAATAAAATCGAAGTTGAAGTTGGAGTTACCAAAGTTTGTGGAGTCGGTTTCGATTGACGTATGAATACTCTACGGATAGTTTTTTGAACCGCATGTTGTAAACGACCAAGAGCCAGTCCGAATTGATCTTGTAACAGATCCGCAACCGAACGAATACGTTTATTTTTCAAGTGATTCATATCGTCATCGTCAAGTATACCCGTTCCAAATTTCATTCCAATCAAATGATCCGTAGCGGCCAATACATCTCGTGGTAACAAGAATGTATTGTTCTGAGGTATATCAAGATTCAGTCTCCGATTCATATTTCGTCGACCAATCCTTCCTAATTCACATTTTTGTTGAAAAAATTTCTTTTGTAATTCCTCACATAAGGACTCCGAAAATACCAGGTCCCCACCTACACAAGCAAATTGTTGATAAAACTCCAAAATAGCTTTTTCTTTTGACTCAATCCTCTTCTTCTCCTTAGCATTCGGGAAAGATAAGAAAATTTCAGGGTAGGAAACATTATCTAGAATTTCTTTTAGATTCGAACCCATAGCTGATGATAGAACTAGAATAGATATCTTTTGTTTTCTACTCACGCGAGCCCATATCCTTTCTTTTTTATCAATTGCTAATTCCGATCTTCCTCCCCAATCTGATATTATAGTCCCAGTGTAGATAGAAATTCCCTTATGGTCTAATTCCGAGCGGTAGTAAATACCAGGACTTAGCAATATTTGATTGATCACAATTCGGTATATTCCATTTATTATAAAGGTTCCTAAGGAATTCATTATAGGAATGTTTCCAATAGAAATGGTTTGCTTTTGCACATCGAAACCAAAAATTAATCTCGCAGATACATAGAATTCGGAAGAATAGGTGAGTGATTCATACACAGCATCCCTTTCTTTTATCGAGGGTTCTAGCAATTGATATCCTTTAGCAAATAATTGAAATGCAATTTCGTGATCTGGATCTTTAATTGTTGGAAACTTCTCAAGTTCTTCTGCCAAGCCTTGATTAATGAACCTACAAAATCCCTCGAATTGGATCTGACTAAATCCGGGTATTGTGGACATTCCCTCATTTCCATTCCGGAGCATCTTAATCTTAAGTTTCCTGTTTATCGAAGAAAAATTCCATTATCAGCTCACTCTTCATCAATCCCTATGGATCGATCTAGCAATTATGGAATCCATATTCTGTTTACTGAATCACATGAAATTCTAGGGAACTCCACATACATATTTCATATATGTATTTCATACATATGAATAGAGACAATTTCGACGAAAGTTCGAATTTGCCAGGGGTACAAATCGAATGAAAATGAATTGATAAAACATTCCTAGAAAAAAATTCTGCCACTTACACTTTATGATACTAATCAGATTGGATGGCAAAGATTTCTCATTTTATCTCCTTTCTATGAATGGGATAAAGCCATAATATAATAATTTATAAGCACTAGCAAATTTGACTTTAGTTCGATTTAGAATAGCACGCTTAGTTTAATTTCAAAAAAGAATAAGAATTTGAGGGTTCTTTTTTGTTTCGTAGTAGTAGAATTGCTAGAAAATATAGGATTTAATTGTAGAATCCTAAAATAAAGTAAGTCCTTTTTTAAGTACATGCCAATCTAGTTATCCACCTCTCCACATATCCCTGCTTTTATCGTAATTTCACTTGGGTGGGCCAAGATGGTCAGGTCATACTCTATATCAGACCAAATTTCTTTTTTTTATTCAAGATATTTAATGCAATGAAAAATTAAAGCACGATTCCCCATAGAGATATGTACATAAGGGAGATCCATGGATAATAATGCTGTTATGGATAATAATGCTGTTCGGACCTGTAGTTTACCTATACACGGATTAGGCATAAATCCATTCTATTTTATTATGCCATTAAAAGGAAGGGGGGAGAGAATACCGATTTAAGAGTCGTTCACTACTGCAATTCAAAAAAAAAAATAGAATTCTAGTTAATGGTTCCAATTTGTTCTGAATTTTGCAGCCTGTGACTGGAAATCCACTTTTTCTCTTTTTTCATCTCAATAGAAAGAAAAGGGAAGTTTTCTAGTGTTAGCAATGTTTGTTTTAAGATAGAATCCATCGAGGAGAATAATCGAAACTGGATTCAAAAAAAGCAGGAATAGATTTTTTGAAAAAGATTGGAAAAAAGTAAGTAGAATTAGATTCAAGATAAAAGAAAGGAGGTTTTAGTAAGAAAACCTGGATGAATACTTGCTCTTTTCTCTATTTTAGATCAGATTTTTTGGCGGCATGGCCAAGCGGTAAGGCAGGGGACTGCAAATCCTTTATCCCCAGTTCAAATCTGGGTGCCGCCTGATCAATAAAATACTTAGGCTTATAGTACTGATCGAACTCGACAAATTCGTACCCTGCATAAGTTGGGGCAAGAGAGTAACTAGGCCTGGCGATACTGGATTTTGAGAATCCATAGTTCTATCCTCAAACTAGGGTTTGTTTTGTCGGTAGTGGCCCAAACGGCTACCAATAAGGATGAGGTTGCGTTTCCTTATTCTTTTATTAATTTTAATTGATTCGATTCGAGAATTAAAAATTACAAGGCTAAGATGTCAGAAATCTTGATATCCAAAGGGCCCCTAAGGGGCATTCTTTTTTTTTCAATCTAAGATTGAAGAAGGGACTCCACGAAGGAATATCAAGACTTCCTAATTATCATACATTTTATTTATCATACATCTTATGCTACCTACATACACTAAAGTAAGGGCTACTGATTCTGTCGAGAATCAGATTGAATAGGCTGATCAAAAATCAATTTCGGAGTTGTGGATAAAGTCTCCTCATTCTTTCATAGAATGATAGAAGGGCTGTAGGGTTTAGGTTAAAAATAAACATAGGCAAGGTAGGTATCCAATAAATATTTATCTATCCTAATTTTATGGTATATTCTGACGTCCTTTGCTTATAAAAAAAGGGTAACAAAAGGAAGAAAAAATCTTCCTATTCCCGCGTCTTCTATTCAGGACATCATCCCCGTACTCTTTTTTAAGGAAAAGGGCTATGTATCGTATTTATACTTAATGCTCTCCAATTCTACCAGAAATCCTATAAGAATTTGTTAGGAGTAAATTCCTTGAACTGATTCATCCATAGCGTTAGGGCAGAATCCCTTTTTGACTCTGTACCCTTGATTCCACTATGATTATTGATCAATAGTAGAATAATTCCTTCATAGAAATAGGAGACATAATTTACATGGATATAGTAAGTCTCGCTTGGGCTGCTTTAATGGTAGTCTTTACATTTTCTCTTTCACTAGTAGTATGGGGGAGGAGTGGACTCTAGGGATACTACTAATTGATTGAGTAGTCGAATTGTTGTATCAACTTTTTTCTTTAATTGATCGTTTTGCATTAATCATTTTGCCAAACTTTATTCTTTCTCTCTTTCTTTAGTTTTGTTTCACTCCTGTACCTGTAAGAAACTCTTGTAAGAAAGAGTCGTTCTATTCTACTATATAGAAATAGAAAGAGCGATTACAGCAATTCCAAATTTCTACTAGAAGTGACGAATGGTTAAAAAAGTTCTATACATAAGAAAATTAGACTTTCTTCCACGGAGCTATTCACAACATATCGCACACTTTCCATTTGTTTTATATTCTTTTCTTATTCTTAGAATAATTTTTATGCTCTTTTGAAGCATCTCGCCGCATGTTTAAGCATGAAAGATTCGCTGGTTTTTTCCTTTTACTTTTTTTCTTTTACTTTTTACTATAGTCTATTCTCATATTATTTTTCTCTCCCTCCATGGATTCTTTCGTGAAGAATTCTCTTCGATTTTTTTATTTTGACTTGATTGAAATTAAGTGGATGCAGTGAAAAAAGAAATTGAATTAGACTACTATTTCAATCTACTAATATATTCTATGTAGATTCAAGATAATATAATAGAAAGACTCTAAAGTGTCGTAGAAAAAACTATATGTAGTTCTTTCTACCACACTTTATGATTCCAACCAGATCCTTTCATTTAAGACTTGGATTTTTATTTTATTTAATCCCTTTTTCATTTCTTCAATGATTAATTGGAATTCCAATTAATCATTTTGGCTGACTGTTTTTACATAAATAATAAGTAAAAAGGCAGTAGGAACTAGAATAAACAGTGCAGTAGCAATAAATGCGAGAATATTGACTTCCATAACCTCTTTATTTTTTTCACAATAACTCGGGATGTAATCCCATGGAGAGGAAAAAGGGGTATCCTGTAAATTCAAGGGGAGGACTTGCATTCTGATAATACTGAATCAATTCAATATTATGAATATCGGATCTATCAAATCAATTCATGGTTGAGAGTGGAATAGTATAACATAGTAAGATCCACTTTTTCTTTTCTATATCTATAACCCACGATCTTTCTTATCTTATCCAATTTCCCTTCCTTTTTCTTATAGTTATACATACAATTATGTATGTATGTATTATATGACCGACTTTCTATGGGTCACATAGACATCCAAATAAGCAGTAGAAGTAGAAGTGAGATGGAGAAAAGAGGGCTTAAATAAAAAAAAAATCGAATATTTTAATTAATTTAGGAAAAAGGGCGTTTGCTTTGCTTAGTTTTTCTTTTATTTTATTAGGTTACTATCAATATCCACTTTTGGGGTCTAAAGATGAGAACAGATCCATAAAAAAGGAGTCCGCAAATGGAATGAAAATGAGATAGATTCTTTCCAATTAGTCATTGAACATACACAAACAAAGTTGGAACTACAAAATGGAGGGGGCCTGTTTAATCCAAAAAGTAAAGTACTAATTATATTAAATTAAATTCACTGTCTATGTCTAAGAAAAAACGAATACGATTTATGTATGGATTTCGGTAAAATACCGGTACTCTATTCCATAAGAGTCGAATAGGAAGTTAAGATGAGGATGGTATCATCATAAGGATAGAGTAATATCCTAAATTATACTAATCCAAGTATGATATGTATGTCTTTCCTTATCAACCGGGAGTAGTGAAAAAAAAATTCCTATAGGCCTCCCCTCCCTCTTTAATGAGAAATGCGAAATAAAAAAAGTGAAATAAGGGTGCCCCATAGGTATTTGATCTTCTCTCCTGCCCCCCCTTTTTCATGGAAAAAGGAAAGATGAATTTCTCCATTCATTGAACCCTAGTTCGGGACTGACGGGGCTCGAACCCGCAACTTCCGCCTTGACAGGGCGGTGCTCTGACCAATTGAACTACAATCCCCGCGGGGTGTATGGCATACCTATTCTTAAATAGAACCATAAGAAGATTCGATTCGCCTGTCGTACTCTAAGAAATAGACGAATCATATACTACATACCCACATATAATATGTGGGTATAGTGAGAGTGACATAACTAGTATGTCGCGATTTTTTATCGCTAAAAATGGATGATAATCCACCTTTCATTTCAATAAGAAAAACTCTTTTGTTTGTAAAAAAGGAATGAGAGAGATATGGATTAGAAAGAAATTTCCCCCTTTCGCTTTATCCTTTATTTCTATGGATCAGACATTTTATTTTATGGAAGAAAAACAAATGGATTTAGTTCATATTCACGAAGCCCTAGATTTTTGGGCCGAGCTGGATTTGAACCAGCGTAGACATATCGTCAACGAATTTACAGTCCGTCCCCATTAACCGCTCGGGCATCGACCCAGGAAGAATTTATTCTAGGGTTTTTTAGAATCTATGATTAACCTCCTTTCATAATACTCCCTACCCCCAGGGGAAGTCGAATCCCCGCTGCCTCCTTGAAAGAGAGATGTCCTGAACCACTAGACGATAGGGGCATCACTTCACTAGACGATAGGGCCATATACAACCGCTCATCATTATACTATAATGATAGTATGAGCAGTTTTTTGGAATTGTCAATATACTCGAAGAGTATAACTAGATCCAAAGCAAAGAGTCTTTCCTACTTTTCCGTTATGCTTTCATAGGATTTTTTTTAGTTGATGGTTAGGTTAATTCACGGATCATTCCCTACTTTTTAGGGAAATTCATTTAAAGGGTATAGAATAAGAATAGATTAATAAAAGGGATTCTAGATTAGTTCAGTACAGGTAGTGATTTGATTGATCTAACAGGAAAAAGAGTCCAATTTGATTTCTTTTTTGTAATTTCCACCCCGTGCTTCGTTTAGCGTTCAGACCAAAAATGCATGCATCCCACACTAAGTCATAAAATTCAAGAAAAAATAGAGAAATTTTCAAAAACAAAGAAAAAAAAGTGAATAAATAATAAATTTAGTAGAAAAGTACTTTATCGGATTCGAACCGATGACTTACGTCTTACCATGGCATTACTCTACCACCAAATAAAAAGCCCTTTATCGGATTTGAACCGATGACTTATGCCTTACCATGGCATTACTCTACCACTGAGTTAAAAGGGCTTTTTATTCAATTCAAAAATTAGCCACTTTGATTTCTCATTATGAGTCTACTGCATAATGTACATAATATATGTATATATAGAGATATATGTAGAGATTATATATGTATATATCGAGATATAGAAGTTTATTCATGGCGAGGTTCAAAATCTTGAGAGTTCAAAATCTTGAGAAAATCAAGAAAAATAAGAATTTCATATTCTCTCTTATCACTTGCACAAAGTAGAGGTTTTTTTCTTTTTTTTTTATATAAAAATACATATATTTTTATATAAAAAAATACATATAATAAAATACGTGAAGAGAGAGTTGACACAATAAAAAATTATTCTAAGTATCCGATATACTTGAAGAGGGTAAGTTCATAGGTATGTAAACACGATCTCGGACGACTCACCAAACCAAAGCCCAGAAGTTCTATTTTTTAGAAGAGGAGAACAAATATGTATCAATTGTTGAATCGGATACAACAATGGGTAAAAAAAAAAAAAGGCCAAAGGGGCAATAAGAGCTGCTGTTAAAAAAACGGTAGACTTTGTTTTTTTTTATCTTTAGGCTATTGACTTTTCACGTGCTCAGAACGTTCTGCAGAATTAGGGACTTTTTTCTTCTATTGGTATTGGCTGATCTTATGATGAGAACTTTCTCCATTTATGTTTTATTTCCTCTAATTCTAATTGGGTAGGGTATAAAGGAATTCGCGCTCTTCATATACCCATATGGTTGGGTATTAATTTTCAGTGATATACTTCTTGTCTGTTTTGGTGAGAAATTGAAACTATTTTTAACAGGCATCTCTTAGAAAAACCTTCGAGTTCAAAACTTTTCAATTTTTCTTAAAAAGTTTTGGACGGATTTGTTGAAGCGATTTTTATTTTTAACAGGTACCCCTTCCAAGGAAGGGGGGTACTTGAATATTCTCCAAGGATTCTGGTTGGTGCATTTTGAACAAACTATGTTGGAGTTTTAGCAACAATTTGCTTGTAAAAAGTGGGCAGTCGAATTTATACTGCAGAGTATAAAAATTATTCTACTGCCTGCCCAACAAAAAATAATAAACCATACCCTACATACCTAACTCCTCCTGGCTATGGGTTTTCTGTTTCCGAAGATTAGGAAAAAAGGAGGATTCTGGAACCCTAAAGGTTCGATGGTATATGGATATGGAAAATATAAGATTCCCGATCCTAGCGGGAAAAGGAAGGGAACAGATACCCAATATGATTCTTGGGAGGAACATTTGGTAATGGTCTTGGTCCTCTATGCTCTTTTTTATGTGTTCTTAGTTCTATTCATCTTCTTTGATTCTTTTAAACAAGAATCTAATAAACTAGAATTGAGTGGAAAAGAGGAGAAGAAATTGGTAAATGGGGAGGATCGACTAACCAGAGACATTTAGGATCTTCTTTACATCAGGTAAATCCGTCGGGTCCTGTCCGCTTCTCCGTTTAAGTTACGACTCTTTGTTTCTTGCTTCTCTCAAGCCATAGGGAAAGTCTATGATGAATTTTTAAAATGCATCTCACTCTTTCTCTACGGCTCGGACTTCATGATAAGTGGGGGAAGAAAGAAAACATCTTCCCCAATTTCTTTGTTCAGAATTGAACAAAAAAGAAAAGGAAGAAAGGGATTTATGGGGGCAGTGCTGCTCCCTATATCTCCTAGTGTATATTGTAGGAATAATCAAACTATTCCTTAGAGCAGTCTGGCACACTTACGTCCTCGCAAAACAAATAATGATCATTGTAGTCGTAACCGTAGAATACGACCCTAATCGAAATGCATACATTTGTCTCATACACTATGGGGATGGTGAGAAGAGATATATTTTACATCCCAGAGGGGCTATCTAAACCCTAAAGCTAAAGTAAAGGCCCGCGATCGAAGTACCAACAGCTCACTGTCATGAACCTTCTCCATTTGATTCAATAAGGGGGAATTAGCCTCCTTCTCGAATGGCTACCCTTGACAAAGGGTAGCGTTGGTATCATAATCTACATGTAGCGGGTATAGTTTAGTGGTAAAAGTGTGATTCGTTCTATTAATAACTGAATTTGAAATGATATACTTAAGGCGTCCTTAAGTTTTTTATATTCCGATGAAAACTTTAGTTCTTATAAAGGATTTAATCCTTTTCCTCTCAATAGCATATTGAGGAAGAATATACATTCTCGCGATTTGTACCCAAAAACTAATTGAAATTGCATCCAAAATACAAATTGGATTATGAGTACAGAGTCGCGAAGCATAATTTTACATTTTTTTAAGTATTCCAATTTTAAAAATATGAGTAAAGGATCTATGGATGAAGATACAAAAAAGTTTATTTCCAATCGTAACTAAATCTTCTTTTGTTAAAAAAGGAAATGGAAGCCAAATAGCTAAAAAACGGTAGTTTTGGTTTACTAGAACCATCAGCATATTGTTTCAGCTCGGTGGAAACCTAATTCTTTTCCTCAGGATCTCTTGAATGAAATTAGGGAACGAAGTAAGTAGATTAGATAGATTTAGTAGAATTTCTATCTCCTACTCTATAGGGATCATCTAGAAAGCGGAGAGCTTTGGTTCCATTCAGATAGAAAAGCTGACATAGATGTTAAGTGGTGAGAATATCCATAAAGGAGCCGAATGAAATCAAAATTTCATGTTCGGTTTTGAATTAGAGACGTTAAAACTAATCAACCAACGTCGACTATAACCCCTAGCCTTCCAAGCTAACGATGCGGGTTCGATTCCCGCTACCCGCTCCATTCTGTATAAAAGGACTATTCTATTTGTCTAGACATGGTAGAGTCCTGTATTCAACCTTTTTCGTCCACCAGTTTCCGTCCCTCCAGAGCGGAGTAGAGCAGTTTGGTAGCTCACGAGGCTCATAACCTTGAGGTCACGGGTTCGATTCCCGTCTCCGCACTTAGCAGTCTGTATAAAAGGACTATTCTATTTGTATAGATATGGTAGAGGGCTGGGCGGTATCCAACCCTTTTTATTCATTAGTTCCCGGCCCTAAAGGGCCAAATGGAGCAGTTTGCGAAGTCACTTGCCCCTACAAGAAGAACTCTCAAGGCTCCTTCCTACCCTGCAGAAAAGAAAAAAGAAATGAAAGAAAGGCACAGTCTACCTCCCTTCCCTTTAAAAGCAGTTTGCCAGTTGTTTGTCTCGGTTAATCCCCAATTTAGGGAGCCCTGTTGGCGAGTTCGATTCCCGCCTCCGGAGCCCCTTTTTTTTGAGTGGGGTGCAAAAGAAGGGTAAGATAGTAAGGGATACGGTACTAGACTAACACCTACTTAATTTAATATAAGTAGTTAAGTAGTCAACTAGACTAAATTTTTTATCATAGTACCTTACTAAATTAAGCTGGCGAGCGGCGGGAATCGAACCCGTATCTTCTCCTTGGCAAGGAGATGTTTTACCATTGAACTACGCTCGCTACGGGATATATTTTATAGGGTATATTATATCCGCCTGGGTCGACCGTCTATGTCTGGGTCGACCGTTTCATTTTCTATTATATTAGAGTTTTCTTTTTTTTAATTGTCTGTCAATCAATATTCTAATGGCAATGGAATTTCATAATAATGAAAGAGAAGAGGTAGCAATTCGGAACGCAAATTGCATTTTAATGCGTCTCACAATTCCCATTTTTTCGAAGAAATGGCCTTTTTATTTATTTTGTATCGGGCTACTAAATACTAAACAAATTTAAGAAATGAGAGAATTCAGAATAGCTACCAGAAAGACTAGTCCAATCCATAATGATGTACCGGAAAATACAACGTTTTTATTATTTGACCAACCATCAGGAGAAGCAAATACAAGGGGTACACTAATTACTAACACTGAGGAAGTCGCAATTAATGCAAAAACAGC